CCATTTTCTATGAGCGAATGGGGCCATACTTATTTATCATTAGAAAGACCTATTTATCATTAGAAAGACCTCTATTCGTAATAATTTGAGTTTATTCATTCTGTCTTTCTTTATGAATTTTTAGAATCTATGGATAAAATAAATACAATAAAAACCAATATGAATATTATAAAGACAATAAAAAAAATTGTTACGTTTCCAACTCAAAGTGAAATATAGTATTTAGTTCTTTCTTTCATTTAATGCCTATTGGTGTTCCAAAAGTTTCATTCTCATTTTCTAAAGAGGATGAAAGAATGTGGATTGACATATAGTGCGACTTGTCAGATATATTGGGTCACATGGTATTTCCCCGTTCTCTCCTCCGATCGAGATATCCCCCGTTTCGCCCAAGAAAGATAAATTGAATCATCAAAAATTTGGAGCGTGAAGTGCAATTAGATCCATTTTTGAGGGGATTCATATTACTATTATCAATTATAATAATTTATGGTTGGCTTGGTTGGACTAAAAAAATGAAGTATCCAGGCTCCGTTTAGAAAAAACCCAATTGGATTGGTAAGATATCTATGATTGCTATTCATATTTTTTCTTTGTAAAGAGATCCTAATTGTCAAGCAAAATTATCTCAACTCTAATATTGTATAAAATGAATTGAAAAAAAAAAAGAAATACAAAAAGAAATGGTAATGGGAGCATTTGTCCTATATGTACAAATCCAAATCGGGCGGATCTTTACCCGGAGTAGAGCATAAACCTAAAAAGATGAAACAGACCCATTCAGGAACAAGAAAATACCATCGCGGTTTGAATTAAATCTCGATGAAAGAATACATCAATGAGAAGTTAATTCGATAAGTTTAATGACCCTTTCTTATAACTTATAATTTTATAATGGAAAATCGAAAATATAAAAAAGGAGTCAAAACTCGTCTTTATTGAAAAATCGAAGAAAAGCCCTTTCGTTAGAAGTAAGAAAGAACCTTTCTAGAAAAAAAAAGAAAAAGGGCTGGAATCTATACATTGATTCACAATTTTTTTGAACCGTATGCATCAAAAGACGCATGTACGGTTCCTAAGGGATACAATTTTACCCTAATCAACCGACTTTATCGAGAAAGATTACTTTTTTTAAGCCAAGGGATTACTAGCGATCTTGCGAATCAACTTATCGGTCTTCTGATATTTCTCAGTATGGAGGATGATGCCAAAGAGATGCATTTGTTTATAAACTCTCCTGGGGGCTGGGTAATACCTGGGATTGCCCTTTATGATACTATGCAAATTGTGCTACCAGAAATCCGTACAGTATGCGTAGGATTAGCCGCTTCAATGGGATCTGTTATCCTGGTCGGAGGAGAAATTACCAAACGTCTAGCATTCCCTCACGCTTGGCGCCAATGAGGTTTTTATTTGAGAGAAAAAAGAAGACTATGCCTTCGCCATATGAATACTAAGTAATAATAGCATGGCACTTCGAATTCGATATGAGAAATTTTTGTATTGTTTTTTTTTTAAAACATTAGATTCTGTATCGAGAGAGTAGTATGAGATTCAGGGGTATTTCCGATTTTATCTTATCTATCGGGAGTTCAGTTCAGCGTCACAAACTTTTTTGTTTTCATGCCGGAGAGTTCTTAACAATATTTATGTTATGAAAGAGTACGAAAAAAAAAAAAAAAGATTTTTTCCTTATTTGATAGGATTAAAAAGAAACTTTGGGATTGCTGAATCACAGACAAAAAAAGAAAAAAGAAACATATAAAGCAACGGAGCCATCATAGTATTTTTTAACTCCTCCGAAAGGAAGGATGGCAATTTGATTATTTACCCATCTGATCTGAGTCTGATAGATTCTTTTTTTTTTTTTCTTTCTTCAATAGAAAGGAGGGGGGTCAATTTTCTTGTAGAGCCGTATGCACAAAAGATGCCTGTACGGTTGTTTAATTCTATCTTTTTTCTATTCTTTATCTTTCTTTTCTCTTTGCTTTATCATGCGAGATAGGGGAAGCTTTTATTTTGTTATATCATCAGGGTAATGATGCATCAACCTGTTAGTGGTTTTTATATGGCACAAGTAGGCGAATTTGTCCTGGAAGCGGAAGAACTGCTGAAACTGCGTGAAACCCTCACAAGGATTTATGCAAAAAGAACGGGCAACCCCTTATGGGTTGTAACCGAAGATCTGGAACGAGATGTTTTTATGTCAGCAACAGAAGCCCACGATTATGGAATTGTTGATCTTGTAGCAGTTCTTTGAGATTTTATCTTCGAATTGAATATTCTATTAAATAGAAGTAATTCATCATCATTCGGTTAGGATCAATCTAAACCAACCCATCATATTATGTATACGATTCAACATGCCAACTATTAAACAACTTATTAGAAATACAAGACAGCCAATCAGAAATGTCACGAAATCCCCCGCTCTTCGGGGGTGCCCTCAGCGTCGAGGAACATGTACTAGGGTGTATGTGCGACTCGTTTAGATCATGAG